ATTTCTAAGATCAAGCAACTCAGGTTTTGTCGTTATAGAACATAATAGTTTATAGAAACAATGAAAAATAGATACGAATAGAACCCCAAAAGAAAAAAGGATAAATAAAGAAAAGTAAAAGAATATATAAAAGTTTTACATAATTTTATAAGAATTACTGCCCCTTTCCCTTTTCTTTATTTCCTTAATTGAAAATCGAATTTAGTTTGATTAGGACCAAGCTCCTTAAAAACCTCCGCCCTTTTTAAAATATCCCGAACAGTTCCTGTAGGCTGAGCGCCCTTTTCAAGGAAATATAGAATATCAGGAACGTTTAAATAACTTTGATTCTTTATCGGATCATAAAAACCCACGTTCCGAAGATCTCTTCCTTCTCTTCGAGATCGAACATCAATTGCAACGATTCGATAGACGGCTCATTGGGATAGATCTAAGTAAATGAACAAGACCCCCCCTAGAAACGTATAGGAAGTTTTCTCCTCGTACGGCTCGAGAAAAAGGATTTGCAGTTTTGTCTACGTATTGAATTCTAATGAATGGCAAACGAGTTGAAAAAATCAATTAGACTTGGATTTAACTCTTTTTTTTTGTCCTTACTGAGAAAATACAAAATCATTTGTACCCAAAACTCAAGTTGGATAATTCTCAAATAGCTTAAAAGATAAAAATCTTTAGGCAATTTTTTTTTTGAATGGTCTTTAACCCCCCTTTTTTTATCTCATTTAAAATAGAATCCTTTTTGATTCTTTATTAGAATCTAGTTATTGAGACAATTTAAAAACAGCGTTTCCTTGTTCTGGGATCCTCTTTTCTTTGTTTTAAATCAGTGGGTTTAGACATTACTTCGGTGCTTCTTAATCCTTCCAAAATGGCAGCAACATACCCCTTTTGTGATTTCTTTATATCAAAATCTCAAAGAATCATACAAACAGTCGATTCCCACGCGATACACTTTGCATCGAAAGAGTTTTATCAATTCCAACAAATTTTACTTTTTCATTGAAAACTTGACCGAATCAGATCCTTTCGATTTCTATATTGATGATATACTTACGAAGTTGTTCCAATTTATTGATTGGTATTAACCCTAGATTCTTGCCCCCTAAAAGATAAATCAATACTTTAATTTCTACCCGAGCTCCACCATGTACTATATTCATTAAAACCCACCAAAAGGGGGGATTCTAGTGAAACAGACCAGATGTCGGGCCAAGAGCACCTTCATTCTTAGAAAAGATGGCGGATGTAAGAATAAAAATCCACGCCGGATCGTGTCCTTCAAGTCGCACGTTGCTTTCTACCACATCGTTTCAAACGAAGTTTTACCATAACATCCCTCTTATTTGGAACCCGTATGGGATTGATTCACTTATGGAATCATGAATAGTCATTGGTTCCGTCTATACATAAACATAGTAATCTATACTTTGTTTCTTCTATACAAAACAAAGATGGCAAAAAGTTTTCTAAAGTAATCTTAGCAAGATCCCAACTATTATTGTATGTTATTGTAGGAATGCAACTTATAAAAAAAAAAAACGAAAAGAAATATAGAAATAATACGAAGAAATTAATTTTTTTTTACTATTTAAAGTTACTCAATATGACCCATCTCTCACTTCTTTGAATGCCAAAGATTCAACTCAGAATAAGCAATCATTAAAAATTTTTCTAATCGAAAAAGTTTCCTATTTCAACATCATTATGAAAAAAGTTTTACAGTAAAGACTAAAAATTTGATCATCAAAAAAAGATCAAAATCTGTTTCTTTTCGAATTGAACCATCAACGATTTAAAACAGATAAATGGATTGAACAAAAACCCCGTTTTTATATGAGATAGATAAAAAAGACTCATATAATAGAAGATTTAAGTACTTGTTCTTTCGATTCGAATTTTATTAAAAAGATGAACGAATTGGGATTTTTCGGACCTATCAGATAGACAGAACTACAGTCTTTATTATGGATATTCCATAAAAAAAGGAACTTTTTGAATTTATAAGGGATTTTTTTTCACAAAAAACGAAAGACTATTGTCACTGAAATAGAACGAAATCAGATAATAACAATACATAATTTTTTATGTATTTTTTTGTTTACCCCTAACCCATTAATTGAATGTAATAACTTACCTCTTGTTTAGAATCCGAATAATTCGGCTACCTCATTTAAGTTTAATGGCTAGAGAATAAGAGATAGGGAAGAAAGGTTCTTTCTTATTCTAATTCAAAATAAAACGTATTGTTGAAAATTCAAAAATAGATGAGACGTAAGGTTTTCTTCAAATTAAGTAGCTAAGATAAACCCCTTCAATATAAAGGGAATGAACATATGATGAAAAATCCGACATACTTTAGTTTTAGTTAGTTGAATTCAAAAAACGTGTGACCTGTGTTCCCACAGTACCTTGTTAATCACAAACAAAAATTTTTAATTATATCTGCATGTCATTTGCACTTAATTCCGTTAGTCCGGTTTGGGAAAAAAAAGAAAATTCTATCCAATAATTCTATCCAAAATTAGGCATTAATCATTTAAACAGAACATTTTTCTCAAAAGAAACCTTTCCAATGTATATGCCTGGGACGAAAGGATTCGAACCTCCGAATACCGGGACCAAAACCCGTTGCCTTACCACTTGGCCACGCCCCATTTAGATTTCCATTCTATACTCAGAAATAATAATATAATTATTGGGTCTTGGTCAATTCCAGGGCAAATATCTATAAAAAATCTTTATAGAATAGAGTAGATTCTTGCTAGTATTTTTACGCCTGTAGATATAGAATTCAACTGAATTCATTGATCATTACATAGAATTCAATTAAGATATTCTATGAAAGTATGATTTCTTCTATTCTCCTTTGTTTGAGAATTGGAGAATTTTTGGTTGGGTCGGTTCAAAGAAAAAGAAGGATTTTTGTCTACCTTACTTTACTTCATTTTTCCTTATATCAATAACTCAATCAAAATGCAATTATCTACAAGAACAAAATGTCTGTTATGCTTAATATCTTTAGTTTGATCTGTATCTGTCTTACTTCTGCCGTTTATTCGAGTAGTCTTTTCTTCGCCAAATTGCCCGAGGCCTATGCTTTTTTGAATCCAATCGTAGATCTTATGCCAGTCATACCTTTGTTCTTTTTTCTCTTAGCCTTTGTTTGGCAAGCTGCTGTAAGTTTTCGATGATATCCTTAATATTAAATATATTAAATTCTATATTCTATTTATTATCCTAGAAAATTCATGATTTATTCGAGAAAAATTATAAAAACGAATAGGATCAAATAAGTCTTACACTATGAACCTTCAATTCAAACATTTAAATTCTTGATTAATTTCTTTGAAATTCTTTTATGTTTCGATAAAGCACTTCATTTGTTGGTGTCAAAATATTTGTTATAAAAAAACGGAGGATCTATTCTCTTTTCTCTTTTTTTCCAAAAAAATATCTTGGAGATTGTGTAATGCTTACTCTCAAACTTTTCGTTTACACAGTAGTTATATTCTTTGTTTCTCTATTTATCTTTGGATTCCTATCTAATGATCCGGGGCGTAATCCTGGACGTGAAGAATAAAAAGGGGTTTTCGTTTTACTTGCTTGATTTTTCAATTTTCTTAGGATTTTTTTATCTATTCCACATATTTAATTTAACTAGGAAACAAAAACACGATTGTCGCAATTTTAAAGAGAAATAAAATATCAAGTCATCAACAAAAACGGAAAGAGAGGGATTCGAACCCTCGGTACGAATAACTCGTACAACGGATTAGCAATCCGCCGCTTTAGTCCACTCAGCCATCTCTCCCAATTGAAAAAGACAATTACTATGTTACATTACACAAGAAATAAGTATTGAAAAATTTTTTCTTTATTTAGCTTATCTATATTATATCTACAACTTTTATTATTCCATTTAGTTGAAGTAAGGGCTCGGAAGATTCACTATAAAAAAAAAGAAGGAAAAAGAAAGACGACCCCTTTGAATGAAAGGACCCCCTTTTTTATTTTATTCGATCGGCCTGGCCTGGTAAGAACCTAGCCGGGCCTTTTTTTGTTCCAACGAATCCTAGCTAAGTTTCTCTTATTTGAAAAAAGGGTTGGTTTGCTATTAAAGCAACAACAAAAAGACGAAGGACTTTTTCCATTCTTTTTTCTTATTATTTATTATAGATTATAACATCAATATCAATACGGCATTTCTTATTATTCTTTCTTCCTTATTTAATTTAGTTATTTGTGACGACCTTACTCTTACTGGAATAAAAAAAAAGAAACTATGGATTTTTACACAATGCGCTTTTTTGTTATGATTTCGGCGGTTTTGGCGAATTGTCTCTATCAAAACGCCTCTAGCAAAAGAAAAGTATATAACTTTTTTTTATTTAGTTATTTAAATTAGACCTCTTTTTTTTATGAATTCTTTTTTTTTGGAATCCCCTCGAAAACGTCAACCCTCCCATTTTCATAATTATTATTATTTTATGATCCTGTCTTGATTACCCCAAATTCTCCCTCTTCGACAAAAGGCCCTTTTTTATATAATAATAGCATTGTGGCGGGTATAGTTTAGTGGTAAAAGTGTGATTCGTTCTAGTAACTCCCTTAAAAAGTTAAGGGATCTTTCGGTTTGATTCATATTCCGATAAAAAACTTTATTTCTTAAAAGGATTTAATTCTTTACCTCTCAATGACAAATTCGAGGAAAAATATAAATTCTCGTGATTTGTATCCAAAGTTCACTTAAAATTTTTAAAATTGGATTATTAAATTGCGAAACATAATTATTGAATTGGATCAATACTTCCAATTGACTGAGTATGAGTAAGGGATCCATGGATGGAGATAGAAAAGTATATTTCTAATCGTAACTAAATATTTCAATTTCTTTTTTCTTTGTAAAAAAAGAAATTGAAGCAAAATAGTATAGCTATTAAATGATGACTTTAGTTTACTAGAATTATCGACATATTATTTTAGCTCGGTAGAAACAAAAC